CTTGGGTTATGGAAGAAGAAGAAGGAACCGAGAAGTTGGTATCAGCAACAACTGGGTTTATTATGGGACAACTCATGATGTTCATATCGATCTATTATGCGCCTCTGCATTTAGCATTGGATAGACCTCATACAATAACTGTCCTGGTTCTATCGTATCTTTTGTTTCATTTCTTATGGGAAATAGAAATTTCTGAGTATAATATCAGAAATTCAATACGTAATTTCAGCGTTCGACGTGTATTCTTGAATAATCTCATTTTTCAATTAGTCAATCAATTCCTTTTACCAAGTTCAACGTTAGCCAGATTGGTCAACGTTTCTATGTTTCGATGCAACAACAAGATGTTATTTGTAACAAGTAGTTTTGTTGGTTGGTTAATTGGTCACATTTTCTTCATGAAATGGGTTGGATTGGTATTATTTTGGATACGGAAAATGAATTCTATTGGGATTAGTGCGAATAAGTACATTCTATTTTGTAAGCACTATGCGTCACGGTTGTTTTTAAGATCTAAAGATCCACTCTTTTTGAAAGATCAACTCTTTGTTATTATCTTATTAATCACCAATATCTACTTTTTAGGCAGAATACCGTCGCTTGCTTTGACTAGGAGAGTGCCAGAAAGCTTAGAAAGGAAAAGATGGGAGAAAACGCAAAAGCAAATGCAAATGGAAAGGGAACTACGAGGGCAAAGGGCGGAAATAGGTAAGGAGTACTTACCCTCTCGCCGATTCAAAGAACCTACAGTAAACATTCTGTTCGACTATAAACAATGGAATCGTCCATTACGATATATAAAAAATGATAACTTTGAAAAACCAGTAATAGATGAAATGTCACAATATTTTTTTCGCACACGTCTAGGTTATGGAGAACAAATAATATCTTTGACATGTCCACCCAGTTTGTCAACTTTTTGGAAAATGATGCAAAGAAAGCTCGAGTATTGGCCTAGGAAAAGAAAACGAGAAAGACCATGGGATTTCTATTTTGATTGGCTTTCTATCAACCAACAAAAAAAGAGAGGGATACGCCGTGAATTGGTAGATCGAATAAGAGCTCTAAGCAAGGGAGCCCTTGTTTTGGATGTGCTCGAAAAAAGGACCAGATTGTGCGAGTGCGATAATGAGAATGAGCAAAACTACTTGCCTAAAGCACTTGATCCTTTTTTGAGCGGACCATATCGTCGAAAATGCCCAAAAGAGGGATTCGAAAATTCCACACCCACAAAAAAGAATTGGATAAGTTCTATTATTTGCATCCTTATTGTTGATTTCCCAGAACTTCTTTTTGATCCAAAAAATGAAGAACTAGCTTTAGCTTATGGAGTTACAGTCAGGAACACAGTCATATCTGAAGTTGTTGATCAACATCAACGGCGTCAAGCAATTCTAGCGAAGTCTAGGAAGATTGGGAAAGAAACAATCAGTACAAAAGTTCCTCGATGGTCAAACGAGTTGGGTACCGATTTTCAAGAGGAGGAGATAGTGTTTGCGGACGACCCGACAGAGTACTTTCCGGTTCTTTTAAGACCATACGACCGCTTGGTAGTTTATACCGAGGACGATCCGGAACCCGATACTAATCTTAGTACCGATATTAATCCTGATCCTGACCCAGAAGACCAATTCGCCAAGGAGGTGGCGGTACTACAGTACACAAAAGAAACGGATATTAATAGGGACCTAATCGCGGGATCCACGCTCGCTCAAAGACGTAAAGCAGCTATTTCGAGTACGTATCAAACAAGCGTCCGGTCTCCACTTTTTTTGGACATGACAGAAAGAACGCCTTTTCCTTCTTTTGATATTTCCAATATCATCTCCAATATCAAAAAAGTGAAAAACGTTTTTAGTTTTTGGGTGGGGAAAGGTCTCGAATTCGAAGTCTCAACTTCGGATTCTGAGATAAAAAAAGATAAAGAACCGACAGAAACGCGATATCTTTCGATAAAAGAGGAGGAAATTCCAAAAGAAAATGAAATTGAAGCATCAGAAAAAGCCATAGAACGTGTACAAGAGCTGTATGCAGAAATTATACAAACAGGAGCTTGGGAGGTTGTCCTGGTGCTGCAAGGATCAAGAGGTCTCGCCTTACTAGCCCAATCGATTTTTAGAAAATACATCCTATTACCTTCAATGATAATAGCGAAAAGCCTCGTCCGTATGTTATTCTTTCTAACTCCCGAATGGTCCGCGGATTGGAGGGATTGGGAGAAAGAAAGACATATCAAATGCACTTATAAGGGCGTTGATATATCAGACACAGAATTTCCGAGCGGCTGGTTAACAAACGGTATTCAGATAAAGGTCCTATTCCCTTTCTATCCGAAACTTTGGCGCAGATCTGAGCTACGATCCCGTCATAGAGATCCAATGAAAGAGAAAAAAAGAAATGCAGATTGGGAAAATAAAATAAAAAAGAAACTGAAAAACAGACGTTATTTTTATTTAACAGCGTGGGGAGGGGCAGTGGCAAGACCTTTGGGTCGTCTTGTAAAAATACCTTGTTTTTTTACACCCATTTGGAAAGAACTCAAAAAAATAATCAGAAAAAAGAAATCTTTTTCGGTTCTAATAAGAGGTCCAATAAGAGCTTTAATAAAAGGGTTTCCATTTCTACGGACAATACCAGGGATCTTAAAAGATAAAACGAGATGGATTCAAAATAAAACTCAAATGCCTCAAAAGCAAAACTTTATCAGAATCCTCCCGGCAAGACGCAATCGGGGGGGGGTTGGGGTTTCCAAAAGAAAGGTCCTTCAATCTAATAATGGATATAATAATAGAATGGCCTTTCGAGATAATCCTCCTGCGGCTGCTACAAATTTGACTCATTCACAAATTCAAATGAGGAAGATGTACATTAAGAGAAGGAGAATCGGGGGCGAAATAAAAAAATTGCAAGAAGAACTACTAGACCTCCTTACAACTCCAGATGGAAATATTAGTGAGACGGGTCTTGATGCTGAAAAATTGGAAATACGGCTATCTATTTGGGAGATATTAAGCGGAATAGGTGCCCGATTAAAACATAAATTGCGCCTTATCATAAAATATTTATTCATTGAAAGAATATACATGGATATTTTTCTATGTACCATTAATATTTCCAGAATTCATGCACAACTTTTATTTGAATCAAAAATTCTCAAATACATTGAGAATATTAAAAAAAGAATTGAAGAAAAAAAAAAAATAAAAGCCACAATTGACTTTTTTTCGGATTTCAAAAAATTGCATTCTAATATTAGTAATGAGAAATCACAGACTTCTCGGTATTTATCTTCCTTGTCCCAAGTGCATGTATTTTACAATTTATCGCAAACACAAGCGATTAATATTAATAAGGATCGCTCGATGTCTGTACTTCAAGATCGCGGAGCACATCTTTTTCTTAGGGATAGAATAAAAGAGCCTTTAGTGATTAATAAAGAGCTTTTAGTGATTAATATTTATGATGATTACACCCTGTCTCTACTTCGATATCGCGGAGTACATTTTTCTATTAGTATTCTTAAGAATAGATTACAAGACTCTTGTTGGACACTAATTCTGTTGAATACCGAATCAAGTCCTAAAAGACTTACGGATTTTGATAAATGGAGAAACTGGTTAATAAGGGACCATTATCAATACAATTTGTCTCAGACTAGATGGTCTAGGTTAGTATCGCAAAAAGGGCGAAATGAGGTCAGTAAACGTCGTACGAGTCAAAATAAAAAATCAAAAAAAGATTCATACAAAAAAGGCCGACCCATTCATCGCGAGAAACAAAAAAATTATGCAAGAATTTTACCAACAAAATCACAAAAAAACTACAGATATGATCTTTTAGCACAGAAATATATTCATTGTGGGGACGAGAAAGAGCCATACTTATCTATTTCTGTTAAGGATTTTCCATCTCTTAGAGATAATCTATCTATTAGTGATTTTCGATGTTTTAATGATTTTCTAGAAAAAAAAACGAGGGATTTTATAAGAGAAAATATTAGTGGTTTTCTAAATGAAAAACTAGAAGAAAAAATGAATGATCCTCATCTTATAGGTCCTACAGTATATATTCCAGGAGAAAATGTAGGTATTGTAGAAATAAATGATTTTATAGAAAAAAAAATGAATGATTTTATAGACGAAAGTCTTTGTAGTTTTCTACAAGAAAGAATTAGTGATCTTCTAAAAGAAAATATTAGTGATCGTGATCTTCTAGAAAAAAAAATTAGAGATTTCATAGAAATAGAAGAAATGGAAGAAGGGTCTATTATGAAAGGGGATGGGGATACTTGGGGTAGAAAATATTTTGAGTGGCAAATTGTTCATAATTTTACTAGTATTAAGACCCAGACCGATAGAGATACTGGGACCAACATTCATGAAGACCTTTTTCTTTGGGATTGGATGAAAAAAAAGTTTTTTGATTCGATAGAAGCGGGTCAAAAAGCGACAATGCTTCCCTTAGCGGAAACCCCATCGGAACCCCCATTGGAAAAATTGTTGGAAAAAGCGAAAAAGAGAATAAAAACGAAAACGCAACTGGATCTTCGGTTCTGTTGGTTCTTACCAGAATTAGCGCAACCTTATGTTGAAACTAGGTATAATGATGCATATGAGCCGTGGATCATACCAAATAAATCAATTGTTTTCGATGAAGATAAAGTCCTTAGCGAAGAACAACAAGAGTATATTCGTCAAAAAGAAAGGCAAAAAGAAAGGCAAAAAAAAAGGGAAAAAGAAATGAAAAAAAGATACATAAAACAATTCGTTAAAAAACACAGTAAAAAACTAAAACAATACAGATTCAGGAGTAAAATTCTTCGAGCACGAATAAAAGCATTCCTGAGAAAACATTTGCTTTATCAAGTAGACTCGGCTCCACAAGTGAATATGTGGAGTTTCTCGGAAGTTTGTTTCATGCTTAGGATGAATCCGGATTCAGCTTCAGCGAAAGAAGAAGAAGAAGAAGGAGAAGGAGAAGAAATTCTTGTATACGCTCTACGTCTAAGCGACGCTTTTTGGGGTCTATCGAAGGGGGTGGAGTATTCGGTGAGGCGTTCTCAAGTTACTCGAGAATTACTAAAAGCAGGAGTAATGTTTCTCGATCCGATTCGTTTGTTTAAAAAATTGGATGGACCATCAATTATGTATCAAACAATAAGTATTTCCTTGGTCCATAAGAATCAGCACCAAACTAATCAAAGATGCCGAGAAAAGAAATATGAGTTGCTTGTTCCTGACAATATTCCATCTACTAGACGTCGGAGAGAATTTAGAATTCGAGTTTGTCTTGATTCTGTAATTTGGATACCTGGGGAAAGCGATCCAGTATTGGTCGACGAGTACAACACAAGGAACTGTGTGTATTTTTTGGATGAGGACAAGCATATTGATACGGATAGAAATAATTTGATCCGATTCAAATTGTTTCTTTGGCCCAATTATCGATTAGAAGATTTAGCTTGTATGAATCGCTACTGGTTTGATATCGATAATGGAAGTCGTTTCAGTATGTCAAGGATACATATGTATCCACGATTCAGAATTCGTTGATGGTACGTTTGCTATATATCTATATTACGTGTCATATCCAGCAGATAAAGGCATACATATGTACACAGGTTATGTTACATTCTGATACACGATACTGATTCAATGATGTATCATAGCAATTGGATCTAGGAATGAATCGGAAGAATTTTCTTAAGTCCAAATCATTACCTTTTGTGAGCTTGTGAGCATAGAAATATACCATCTCCTTCTATCGAATCCAATGTAGAAATACAATTTCTACATTGGATTCGATAGACAAAAGTAGTCTATGACTAAATCCAGATTATTTTATTGTGCGTACCAGACCTAAACGAGCGGCATTATTATTATTTCTGATCAGTAATATCAGAAAAGAAAGAAAAAAGAGAAAGAAATTTTTATGATAAAAAACTCGTTAATCTCGGTTATTCCGCAAGAAGAAAAAAACAAAGGATCTGTTGAATTTCAAATATTCAGTTTCACCAATAAGATACGGAGACTTACTTCCCATTTGGAATTGCACAGAAGAGACTATTTATCTCAGAGAGGTCTGCGGAAAATTCTTGGAAAACGTCAACGACTACTGGCTTATTTGTCAAAGAAAAATAGAGTACGTTATAAAGAATTAATTGGTCAGTTGGATATTCGGGAACCAAAAATTCGTTAATTGGAAGATTCGTTTGAATTATTTGGTTTATTGGATCTTGAATTTTGATGAACCTCGTTTCCAGCAATTCATGAAATAATGAATCAGGGGAAGAAAACATATGACTGTACCGGAAACAAGAAAAGACTTCATGATAGTCAATATGGGTCCGCACCACCCATCAATGCATGGTGTTCTTCGACTCATCGTTACTCTAGATGGTGAAGATGTTATTGACTGTGAACCCGTATTGGGTTATTTACATAGGGGGATGGAAAAAATTGCGGAAAACCGAACAATTATACAGTATCTACCTTATGTAACACGTTGGGATTATTTAGCTACTATGTTCACAGAGGCAATAACGGTAAATGCACCAGAACAATTGGGAAATATTCAAGTACCTAAAAGAGCCAGCTATATCAGAGTCATTATGCTGGAGTTGAGTCGTATAGCTTCTCATTTATTATGGCTTGGGCCTTTTATGGCAGATATCGGTGCACAGACCCCTTTCTTCTATATTTTCAGAGAGAGGGAATTGCTATATGATCTATTCGAAGCTGCCACAGGTATGCGAATGATGCATAATTATTTCCGTATCGGGGGAGTAGCTGCTGATCTACCTCATGGCTGGATAGATAAATGTTTGGATTTCTGCGATTATTCTTTAACAGGGGTTGTTGAATATCAAAAACTTATTACACGGAATCCCATTTTTTTGGAACGAGTTGAAGGGGTGGGCATTATTGGTGGAGAAGAAGCCATAAATTGGGGTTTATCAGGGCCAATGCTACGAGCTTCCGGAATCCAATGGGATCTTCGTAAGGTTGATCGTTATGAGTGTTACGATGAATTCGATTGGGGAGTCCAATGGCAAAAAGAAGGAGACTCATTAGCTCGTTATTTAGTACGAATCAGTGAAATGGCGGAATCCATAAAAATTATTCAACAGGCTCTGGAAGGAATTCCGGGCGGGCCCTATGAGAATTTAGAAGTACGGCGCTTTGATAAAGCAAGGGATTTCGAATGGAATGATTTTCAATATCGATTCATTAGTAAAAAGCCTTCTCCCACTTTTGAATTGTCGAAACAAGAACTTTATGTGAGAGTCGAGGCCCCAAAAGGAGAATTGGGAATTTTTCTGATCGGAGATAATAGTGGGTTTCCCTGGAGATGGAAAATTCGTCCACCCGGTTTCATCAATTTGCAAATTCTTCCTCAGCTAGTTAAAAGAATGAAATTGGCTGATATCATGACGATACTAGGTAGTATAGATATCATTATGGGAGAAGTTGATCGTTGAAATGATAATTGATACGACAGAAATACAAGCTATCAATTCTTTTTCCAGATCGGAATCCTTAAAAGAGGTGTATGGCCTCGTATGGTTGCTTGTCCCTATTTTTACTCCTATAGTGGGAATCACAATAGGTGTACTCGTGATTGTGTGGTTAGAAAGAGAAATATCCGCAGGGATACAACAACGTATTGGTCCTGAATATGCTGGTCCTTTGGGAATTCTTCAAGCTCCGGCGGATGGGATCAAACTACTTTTCAAAGAAGATCTTCTACCATCTAGAGGAGATGTTCGGTTATTCAGTATCGGACCATCTATAGCAGTCATATCCATTCTACTAAGTTATTCAGCAATTCCCTTTGGCTATCGTTTTGTTCTAGCCGATCTCAGTATAGGTGTTTTTTTATGGATCGCTATTTCCAGTATTGCTCCTATTGGACTTCTTATGTCAGGATATGGATCGAACAATAAATATTCCTTTTCGGGTGGTCTACGAGCCGCTGCTCAATCCATTAGTTATGAAATACCGTTAACTCCATGTGTGTTATCAATATCTCTACGTGTGATTCGTTCGAACATGAACCTTTACCTCTTTCCTTTCTTTCTAGGAAAGGGGTTGAATGTATTGAATAGATATCTTTCTTTTTATTCATCATTTGGGTCAATGAATTAAACCAGATAGTTATATGAGTGAAACAAAACAGCTTATAAATTTGCAGTCAAAAGATTGATTCTCATTCCCTATGTACGAGAGTAAGGTGAAAGCAAACATAAGCAGTGGAAACTGTTTATCCCAAGATTGGTTAATTAGTCACCATGACTTGAAGCGGATGCAAAAGATCAACTGTATAAAGTTTCTACAATTGTATTGTATGTATTACCATACCGGGGATCAATCAAAAATGAGTGGACGGTTAGGAACACCAAGGTACACAAAGGATTAATAATGGAGATAATGTAAGGTATCCAAAAGGATATTTTGCCATAAAAGGAACCATAATGAGGACTTTAAGTTGGTAGAAACGATCAAGCAGTACTTCCTCACGATTCTGATCCAGAGTATGCTCTTATCCACCGATTAAAGAAATGACTATCGGGAACGAAATAATCCTTTCCTTTTTTAGTTTAGAATCCCCTCTTTTTCTTTTTAGTGAGAAAGAAGAACAGGAACGGAAGAAATAAAATACAATAGGAAACCCCGAATACTATACTAAGATGTTTTTGTTTATCTCCTCCAACCCATCCATATTCATACAGATGGAATTCCTATCATGATACACTGAACTAGTGTATGTAGTGTCTAATTATTTTTCGTAATCGAAAGATATGGGTCGTCTGTTGATACAACGAGTACGAGTATTTTATTGAAAGATTAAGCTATTACTAAACAAAAATCAATTAGAATTTGAAAATAAAGGATGAGATCAATTCAGAAGCGCTTTTTATTTTAGAGCAGACAGAATTTCTTTGGTCGAATTCAGAACTCTCCGATGCATCTTTACTCTACCCACCCTACAAACATGCCAAAGTAATAAGGAACCAAAACAGTCTTTTGATTTATTTGTGGCCGTTGAGGAGCCGTATGAAGCTGAGGTTTCATGTACGGTTCTGGAATAGCGATGGGAACGGTGATGTTATCATCGACTATGATTATCTAACAGTTCAAGTACAGTTGATATAGTTGAGGCACAGTCAAAATATGGGTTTTGGGGATGGAATCTGTGGCGTCAACCTATAGGGTTTTTAGTTTTTCTAATTTCTTCCCTAGCGGAATGTGAGAGATTACCCTTTGATTTACCAGAAGCAGAAGAGGAATTAGTAGCGGGTTATCAAACTGAATATTCAGGTATCAAATCTGGTTTATTTTACGTTGCTTCTTACCTAAATCTACTAGTTTCTTCATTATTTGTAACAGTTCTTTACTTGGGCGGGTGGGATCCATATATTCCGTACATATTCATTCCTGAACTTTTCGGAATAAATAAAACGGGTGGAGTCTTTGGAACAACAATTGGTATCCTTATTACATTAGCTAAAGCTTATTTGTTCCTGTTCATTTCTATCACAACAAGATGGACTTTACCTAGGATGAGAATGGACCAACTATTAAATCTTGGATGGAAATTTCTTTTACCCGTTTCTCTAGGTAATCTATTATTGACAACTTCTTCCCAACTCCTTTCACTGTAACAGAATACATATTCGAAATTCATAACCTCTCTCAAGCAAGAGAAAGAAACCTCAATTTATTCATAGATATCCGCTATATGTTCCCTATAGTGACTAGATTCATGAATTACGGTCAACAAACAATACGAGCTGCGAGGTACATTGGTCAAAGTTTCATGATTACCTTATCTCACGCGAATCGTTTACCTGTAACTATTCAATATCCTTATGAAAAATCGATCGTATCAGAACGTTTCCGCGGTCGAATCCACTTTGAATTTGATAAATGCATTGCTTGTGAAGTATGCGTTCGTGTATGTCCCGTGGATCTACCCGTTGTTGATTGGAGATTGGAAACAGATATTAGAAAGAAACGACTGCTTAATTATAGTATTGATTTTGGAATCTGTATATTTTGTGGTAACTGCGTCGAGTATTGTCCAACAAACTGTTTATCTATGACTGAAGAATATGAACTTTCTACTTATGATCGTCACGAATTGAATTATAATCAAATTGCTTTGGGTCGGTTACCAATGTCAGTAATTGGAGATTACACAATTCGACCAATTATGAATTCGACTCAAATAAAAATAGCCATGGATAACCCCCTTGATTCAAGAACGATTACTAAGATTCAGTTTTGATCTAAAGGAGCGTAGTTTCTTTCTTTTTGGTTGGTTAGTAACTAGAAAACATAACCGTTGATTGTTGAGAATCACGGCTTGATTTGGATTTAGAATAGATTCATATATCCGTAATGATTTCGAAATATACAATTCCAACTGTTCTTTCGGATACAGAAGAAGGATTGGCCCAATAACTGTATCTACATCAATCCACACCACGTTGGGATTCAATTCAATTAGGAACGTATCCTTTACAAAAAAAAAAAGAAAGATAGGGTAACCTCCTTTTTCCTGGCCCGGTCAGTAGTCAGTAAGGTCATGAAATATTTCAACTTATTTATCTCTTATTTTTATTTTACACATAATGGATTTACCTGGACCAATACATGATATTCTTTTAGTGTTTCTGGGATCGGGTCTTATATTAGGAGGCCTAGGAGTGGTATTACTTACCAATCCAATTTATTCTGCCTTTTCATTGGGATTGGTTCTTGTTTGTATATCTTTATTCCATATTCCATCTAACTCCTATTTTGTAGCTGCTGCACAGCTCCTTATTTACGTAGGAGCCATAAATGTCTTAATCGTATTTGCTGTGATGTTCATGAATGGTTCAGAATATTACAAGGATTTATATCTTTTGACAGTTGGAGATGGAGTCACTTTACTGGTTTGTACAAGTATTCTTTTTTCACTAATTACTACTATTTCAAATACGTCATGGTACGGGATTATTTGGACTACAAGATCAAACCAGATTATAGAGCAGGACCTGACAAGTAGCGTTCAACAAATTGGAATTCATTTATCAACAGATTTTTATCTTCCCTTTGAACTCATTTCTATAATTCTTTTAGTTGCCTTGATAGGCGCAATTGCTATGGCTCGTCAGTAATAAATACTTAGAATTAGAAATCAAAAATCAAAAATAAGGCCTTGTTTTGTTCTGTGTTATGATTATCATATCACATAAATTTTCCTTCAGTTCTATTTTTCTATTTTACTGTTATCTATAAAATTGAAGGGGTTTGAGTTTTAGTTCGATCTATTACTGATACCTTCCTTTGTTTCGTACTTGTTAGATTCTAGTCAATCAAATCGGTGAAATTTTACTCTTGTTCATATTGAAATCAATCTCGATTGATGAGGAGTTGGTCAATGATGACTGAGCATGTACTTATTTTGAGTGCCTATTTATTTTCTATCGGTATTTATGGATTGATCACAAGCCGAAACATGGTTAGAGCACTTATGTGTCTTGAGCTTATACTGAATGCGGTTAATATAAATCTAGTAACATTTTCGAATTTATTTGATAGTCGTCAATTAAAAGGAGACATTTTCTCGATCTTTATTATAGCTATTGCAGCCGCTGAAGCAGCTATTGGACCAGCTATTGTTTCGTCGACCTATCGTAACAGAAAATCAACTCGTATCAATCAATCGAATTTGTTGAATAAATAGTCGTTATGATATAAAAAAAGACAGATAGAATATTTACCAATTCAAATTAGTGTGTTATGGATAACTCGTATGACCATGTTTGCTGAAACGTAAGATATCAAAATATCTTGGCTTGGCTCTCTTTCATGAACAGATCCAGAAGTAGATTGATTATCAAAAAAATTCTGGTAAACCACTGATTCGTCTGGTGTTTGCAATATATGATTCAGTTACTACTGATTTGACCAGATCGAAAATTGATAACGTTCAAAAAATGGATAAATCCAATGTCACATTCAGTAAAGATTTATGATACATGTATAGGGTGTACTCAATGTGTACGAGCTTGTCCCACAGATGTATTGGAAATGATACCTTGGGACGGATGCAAAGCTAAGCAAATTGCTTCTGCTCCAAGAACGGAGGACTGTGTAGGTTGTAAGAGATGTGAATCCGCTTGTCCAACGGATTTCTTGAGTGTCCGGGTTTATTTATGGCATGAGACAACTCGCAGCATGGGTCTAGCTTATTGATACGTTTCATACAATTCCACTTGAATCCGTTTGATTCCTTTTTACCGACAAAAACCCGCACTCGAGAAAATTGATTTTCTCGAGTGCGGGTTTTTCTGGTCAAAGTCTATCTTGTCTTTATCACGAGTTATTTTCCTTGGTTAACAATAATTGTCGTTTTTCCAATATCCGCGGGTTTATCAATTTTCTTTCTCCCTCATAGAGGAAATAGGGCGGTTCGGTGGTATACTATTTGTATCTCCATGTTAGAACTCCTTCTAACAACCTATGCATTCTGTTATCATTTTCAATTGGACGATCCATTAATCCAATTGAAGGAGGATTATAAATGGATAAATATTTTTGATTTTCACTGGAGACTAGGAATCGATGGACTTTCCATAGGACCCATTTTACTGACGGGATTCATCACTACTTTAGCTACTTTAGCGGCCCGGCCAGTTACTCGAGATTCGCGATTGTTCTATTTCCTAATGTTAGGAATGTACAGCGGTCAAATAGGATTATTTTCTTCTCGAGACCTTTTACTTTTTTTCATCATGTGGGAGTTGGAATTAATTCCTGTTTACCTACTTTTATCCATGTGGGGGGGTAAGAAACGTCTGTACTCAGCTACAAAGTTTATTTTGTACACTGCAGGGGGTTCAATTTTTCTCTTAATGGGAGTTCTAGGTATGGGTTTATATGGTTCCAATGAACCAACATTAAATTTTGAAACATCAGCTAATCAATCATATCCCTTGGAATTGGAAATAATATTCTATTTTGGTTTCTTTATTGCTTATGCTGTCAAATCGCCGATTCTACCCTTACATACATGGTTACCAGATACCCATGGAGAAGCACATTACAGTACATGTATGCTTCTAGCCGGAATCTTATTAAAAATGGGAGCATATGGGTTAATTCGGATCAATATGGAATTATTACCCCATGCCCATTCTATATTTTCTCCTTGGTTGATAATAGTAGGAACGATTCAAATAATCTATGCAGCTTCAACTTCTCCAGGTCAACGCAATTTAAAAAAGAGAACAGCCTATTCCTCGGTATCTCATATGGGTTTCACAATTATAGGAATTGGTTCCATAACCGATATGGGTCTCAATGGAGCTATTTTACAAATAATTTCTCATGGATTTATTGGCGCTGCACTTTTTTTCTTGGCAGGAACGACGTACGATAGAATACGTCTTGTTTATCTCGACGAAATGGGAGGAATAGCCATCCCAATGCCAAAAATATTTACCATGTTCAGTAGCTTCTCGATGGCTTCTCTTGCGCTGCCAGGAATGAGTGGTTTTGTTGCAGAATTGGTAGTCCTTTTTGGAATAATTACTAGTCCGAAATATCTTTTAATGCCAAAAGTACTAATTACTTTTGTAATGGCAATTGGAATGATATTAACTCCTATTTATTCATTATCTATGTCACGTCAGATATTCTATGGATACAAGCTGTTTCATGTTCCAAATTCTTCTTTTTTGGATTCTGGACCACGCGAACTATTTGTTTCGATCTGTATCTTTCTACCCGTAATAGGTATCGGTATTTATCCCGATTTCCTTCTCTCACTATCAGTTGACAAGGCAGAAACTATTCTATCTAATTACTTTTATAAATAGTTTTCATCAATAAGACGTCAAATAATCCTGTGATTTAAAAGATCGTTCACTGTACAATGAAAAAACAAAAGAAAAAATGAAGTGAATCGGAATTGGAATCAGATACATCTCGAGTTTTTGAGAACCATTTACATTTTAAATCACTACTAAATGGTCCTCAAAAACTCGCACAAACTTTCGTTATATGGATTGATATTTCTATGTATTTAGTCCATTTATTCAATTAGATGTTAATGCGAATGAACCATAACTATGTAGTCCTATTCCTAATAGATTGACCCCAAAATAGCATATCCAAATTATAAGAAATCCCGCAGAAGCCACAATTGCCGAATTCGCGCCTTGCAAATTCCGATTTGTTCTAATATGTAAATAAATCGCGAATATGGTCCAAGTAATAAACGCCCAAGTTTCCTTGGGGTCCCAATTCCAATAAGACCCCCATGCCTCATTAGCCCATACCGCTCCCGAAAGAATGCCTATAGTTAAAAAGGTAAACCCTAGACTAATGACACGATAACTCCAACGATCCAATCGCTGAGTCAATTGATACCTGTGATAATTTCTAAATGAAAGAAAAGAAGTGCTTTGTAAAAGACTTCTTTTTTCATTCAAGTAGTGGATCTCCCCAAAGTAAAATGACCCAATTAATAAATTTTTGCTTTTGCCGACAATGCCTATGTTTTTTCGAAATGTAATGAATAAAAGAGCTACTGATAATAACGATCCGCATAAAAGAGCTGCATAGCTCAATACCATCATACTTACGTGCATCATTAACCACTGGGATTGTAGGGCGGGGACTAATATTGCAGATTGATGTATTTGAGTTGAAAGACCCGAAGTCGCAAAGCCTTGGGTAAAAATAGCGCTTGGCGCGATTATTGTGCTTAAATCATTTTTCTTTTTGTGGTTCCCTATTTTAGGAACCATATGAATAATAGAGAAACTCCATGAAAGGAACATTAATGATTCATATAAATCACTTAACGGAAAATGTCTCGAATAAATCCAACGAGTAACTAATAATCCTGTTATACAGAAAAAGGTGGCTATCATGCCTTTTTCTGACGAATCATATAGTCCTACAATTTCATGGACTAAGAAAGTCATCAAATGAATCGTAATAACAATTGAAATGATCGAAAAAGAGATATGAGTTAATATATGTTCTAGGGTCGTAAATATCATAAAAAATCATTAAAATTAATAAAAAAGGGTCCCCAATTACAAAATTGTAGTTCCAAATTCAATTTAATATAGGATTTATAGTGCCCCCTTTTAGAGATGCCGCCACTCGGATTCGAACCGAGATGCTTTAGCACTGCTTCCTAAGAGCAGCGTGTCTACCGATTTCACCATGGCGGCTTGATTGAAGTCATCATAGTCCATATGATGTTCAATCGTCAAGATTGAAGGATTCAATGCAATATGTTTTAGGAAACGTTAGAATCGACGAATAAAGACTTGTTCAAATGAACATTTGAACGTTCAATAATATTATTGCGATGTGCTGTCATTTTTAACAACGGGTTTTCGCGTAGTATAAGTTCTCTCGGAACAGTTGGAACTAGAGGGTTATGTCCTCAGTTGAGGTCTAGAACTAAGAAATTACCCCTTATCCTTTTTGATAATTCATTTTTCAATGAACAAAAGAAAATAAATAGGCTTTTTTATGTATCACAATTGGATAACTACATCCAAGGGCTTTCTGGAAATATTTATTTAGTTTGGTATTCAAACTGTATTAATGGTTGGGATCCTGATTTGATTGTATACACAATTCGTCGTGTAAAGATTTACCAAACCAATTAGGTATTGGGCTGCATTGCATATAAAATAAAAGAGTTTCAATCTCTATCAGAATTTTATCATATGGTATGTACTTTACTTATAATTTAAATAAAGTCTATTAGAAAGAAAATCCATATCCAAAATAGATCCTGCGTTTGGACCCTAGAATTGATCAATCTATATATCCGAATCCATTTTGGATTGCGGAAGATTGACTTCTTCTTCGTACATAAATATCGATCTAAAGGGGATCCGGAAAGTTACAAAGCACAAAGTCTTAAAATATTTTAATCCATTACTTTCATAGTTTCAAGGATTCATTAATTTTTACTACAGATTTTATACCCGCCTACGGAAAAAAATTTTCATAAAGGGAGCGTCGTTCATACTTGTTTCAAATTTTCCAAAAATATTAATGACGTATAACTATTCGGGATACATAATAAAATTCACCTTTCACAATCACAATAAAATTAATAAATAAAATTGATTGTGAAAAGTGAATTGATGGGGAAAATAACAATCCCCATCTCTCCTATTATAAAAATGGACTTTAATGATTAATGAAAAGTAAAATCTTTTATTTTATTTTGGTTTGTTTTTCGTGAATATCAATAAAAAAACCAAAGTAAAAAATAGAATGATTGAACATAAAATACACATATTAAAGATTTGAAATAGTTTTTAAATATAAAGAAAAAGAAAAAAGAAAAAACCTAATACACAAGATAAATATATGAAAAGATAAGAAGAGATGCGTCCACCCCCTACATACTTAATACCTTCTCCTATAAAGAAAGTTGTAATGCCAACACTATTCGTAATTCCATCAATTATACGCTTATCAAAAAAATGAGTTAGTAGGGCTAATCTTCTTATACCTTTAATTAAGAATGTTGCATAAAAAATATCTATGTAACCACGATTGTATGACCAATCATATATTCCATATTTTATTTGGTCCGAGAAAATTCTCTTAGGATTCATTTTCACAAATGAATTAATTAAGTCCAGATTTTGAAAAGATGAATAAACGGGTCCATAAAAAAGAGACGCTATGAATATTCCGAAACAGGCTATACTGACTGAAAAAATGGAATTTATTATAAATTCATACCAATCGACAGAATAGTTCAAATCTTTTTGTAAAAAAGTTATCTGTGGGATTAACCATTTCGATAATATATCAAAACCCGTTCCTAATCTTTCGAAAGGAATTCCTATGGACCCGACGAACAAAGTGAACAGGAACAATATAAGTAGGGGCAATAGCATTGTATTCTCCGACTCGTGAGGATATATGGAAGTGTCTTTATTGTTAGAGTGAGTACTATAAAATTGCATCGGGTTTCGCGCATTCCCTTCCATTTGATATAGCTTATTGGAAAAAAAGGAAAGCCTTTCTTTAGTATTATTAATTACTAATAAAGGTAAATTTTTGTTACTCAGTCCCATCCCTTCTTTCCCCCATATAGGTATTGAATATAAGGAACTGTTTTTAGTGCCGCTGTAGTTCTGAAACTGAACGCGTAAATGTCCCTCAAAGGTAAGTAAATAAATCCGAAACATATAAAATGCAGTTAATCCTGCTACCGAATAAGCTATTATCGCGAACATGGGTGAATATAACCAACTTTCATTAAGGATTTCATCTTTAGACCAAAAACAAGCAAGAGGTGGAATACCACAAAGAGAAAGTGTACCTATGTAAAAAGTAGTTTTTGTAATTGGGACATGTTTCGTTAAACCGCCCATAAGAACCATGTTTTGACTTTTATCTGGAGAATAGCCAACAATAGATTCCATTGAATGAATAACAGATCCGGATCCTAAAAACAATAATGCTTTCGAATAGGCATGAGTTATCAAATGGAATAAAGCAGCTCGATAAGAACCTATACCTGGAGCTAACATAATATAACCCAACTGAGACATTGTAGAATAGGCTAGACCCCTTTTAATGTCTCTTTGAGCAAGAGACAAAGTAGCCCCCAAAAGTGCCGTTATTATACCTACTAAAGAAATAATCCACATAATGTGAGGTATGACTCTGAAAAGAGGAAAAAGCCGAGCAACGAGAAAAATTCCCGCCGCTACCATAGTGGCGGCGTGTATAAGAGCCGAAATAGGAGTAGGCCCCTCCATGGCATCAGGCAACCATACATGAAGGGGAAATTGTGCGGATTTCGCAATTGCGCCAACGAATAATAGGAAGGCACACAGAGTAGCAAATAAAGAATCCACTCCATTATTAGGGATCAAATTGTTCAATATTTCGAACAATTCCCGAAATTCAAAACTACCCGTTATCCAATAAAAACCTAAGATTCCTAATAATAAACCAAAATCCCCTACACGATTTGTTACAAACGCTTTTTGACAAGCATTTGCAGCAATTGGTCGTGTAAACCAAAAACCTATTAATAGGTACGAACACATTCCCACCAATTCCCAAAAGATATAAATTTGCACTAAATTGGTACTAGTAACTAACCCCAACATGGAAATAATAGAAAAACTCATAGAAGTAAAAAATCTCAAATATCCCTGGTCATGAGACATATAATTGTCACTATAAAAAAGAACCGCGATTCCAACAGTAGTAATTAGTATTGACATAATAGAAGTAAGCGGGTCGATTAAGTGGCCGAACTCGAAAGAAAAATCATTATTGATATTCCAAGAACATAGATATTGATAGACATAACCACCTTTTATTTGGTAAATAGAAAGATCAGCCGAAAAAATCATAACTATGCTTAATAACAAAACACTAGGAAAAGACCACATACGACGAGCCTTTTTTGCTGCAGTCGGAATAAGCAGAAGTCCCAACCCAATTGATATAGTAACTGGAAGTGGAACGAAAGGTATGATCCATGCATATTGATATGTATGTTCCATAAGAAAATAAAAGTTTTTTAATTCTTATTAATTGTTTCCGATTCCCCGGTTTCTTTCTCTTTTGCAAAAAGTAATATTCAAATGAATAAGAAAATCAAGATATAAAAGAACTAAAAAAAATTCTAAAAATTCTATATGTATAATATACATATACATATATTTTATGTAAAATATGAAAAATTAAGAAATAATAAAACTAGTAGGGAATTTTCAATCATTTAAAGATTACGTCGATTGAATATTCATATTCATTTAGTAGAATTATTCTTTGCTCGGGCATTGCATTGCATTGTATGTATATGTAATATATGTGGAACAATTTATTTTATTTTTATTTTTTTTTTTTTGAAAAGAAAATAACATCGTCCCTTTCTCTCGGCTTTCTTCCATATAATTTTTCTTTATTCCTACAGCACTCCTGTACTGTAGACTTTAAACGCGTATCCGCTTTTTTGTATGTTATTGGAAAAAGAAGTTTTCATTATAGAATAAATATAGATAATGGATGGCAAGAGTGATTCACTTTGAACAAATAACAAATAAAAAAATATATAAATAAATATAATATATATATATATAGTATATATATATATGTCTTTCACATCCAACTATAAAAGTCCCAAATTGAAATGTCGGTTCCAAAGAAACGTACTTCTATGTCAAAAAAGCGTATTCGTAGAAATTTATGGAAGAAAAAGGGATATTTGGCGGCGGTAAAAGCTTTATCTTTAGCAAAATCTATTTCTACCGGGTATTCAAAAAGTTTTTTTTGTCCGAAAAACAAACCAAAATAAAATAAAAGATTTTACTTTTCATTAATCATTAAAGTCCATTTTTATAATAGGAGAGATGGGGATTGTTATTTTCCCCATCAATTCACTTTTCACAATCAATTTTATTTATTAATTTTATTGTGATTGTGAAAGGTGAATTTTATTATGTATCCCGAATAGTTATACGTCATTAATATTTTTGGAAAATTTGAAACAAGTATGAACGACGCTCCCTTTATGAAAATTTTTTTCCGTAGGCGGGTATAAAATCTGTAGTAAAAATTAATGAATCCTTGAAACTATGAAAGTAATGGATTAAAATATTTTAAGACTTTGTGCTTTGTAACTTTCCGGATCCCCTTTAGATCGATATTTATGTACGAAGAAGAAGTCAATCTTCCGCAATCCAAAATGGATTCGGATATATAGATTGATCAATTCTAGGGTCCAAACGCAGGATCTATTTTGGATATGGATTTTCTTTCTAATAGACTTTATTTAAATTATAAGTAAAGTACATACCATATGATAAAATTCTGATAGAGATTGAAACTCTTTTATTTTATATGCAATGCAGCCCAATACCTAATTGGTTTGGTAAATCTTTACACGACGAATTGTGTATACAATCAAATCAGGATCCCAACCATTAATACAGTTTGAATACCAAACTAAATAAATATTTCCAGAAAGCCCTTGGATGTAGTTATCCAATTGTGATACATAAAAAAGCCTATTTATTTTCTTTTGTTCATTGAAAAATGAATTATCAAAAAGGATAAGGGGTAATTTCTTAGTTCTAGACCTCAACTGAGGACATAACCCTCTAGTTCCAACTGTTCCGAGAGAACTTATACTACGCGAAAACCCGTTGTTAAAAATGACAGCACATCGCAATAATATTATTGAACGTTCAAATGTTCATTTGAACAAGTCTTTATTCGTCGATTCTAACGTTTCCTAAAACATATTGCATTGAATCCTTCAATCTTGACGATTGAACATCATATGGACTATGATGACTTCAATCAAGCCGCCATGGTGAAATCGGTAGACACGCTGCTCTTAGGAAGCAGTGCTAAAGCATCTCGGTTCGAATCCGAGTGGCGGCATCTCTAAAAGGGGGCACTATAAATCCTATATTAAATTGAATTTGGAACTACAATTTTGTAATTGGGGACCCTTTTTTATTAATTTTAATGATTTTTTATGATATTTACGACCCTAGAACATATATTAACTCATATCTCTTTTTCGATCATTTCAATTGTTATTACGATTCATTTGATGACTTTCTTAGTCCATGAAATTGTAGGACTATATGATTCGTCAGAAAAAGGCATGATAGCCACCTTTTTCTGTATAACAGGATTATTAGTTACTCGTTGGATTTATTCGAGACATTTTCCGTTAAGTGATTTATATGAATCATTAATGTTCCTTTCATGGAGTTTCTCTATTATTCATATGGTTCCTAAAATAGGGAACCACAAAAAGAAAAATGATTTAAGCACAATAATCGCGCCAAGCGCTATTTTTACCCAAGGCTTTGCGACTTCGGGTCTTTCAACTCAAATACATCAATCTGCAATATTAGTCCCCGCCCTACAATCCCAGTGGTTAATGATGCACGTAAGTATGATGGTATTGAGCTATGCAGCTCTTTTATGCGGATCGTTATTATCAGTAGCTCTTTTATTCATTACATTTCGAAAAAACATAGGCATTGTCGGCAAAAGCAAAAATTTATTAATTGGGTCATTTTACTTTGGGGAGATCCACTACTTGAATGAAAAAAGAAGTCTTTTACAAAGCACTTCTTTTCTTTCATTTAGAAATTATCACAGGTATCAATTGACTCAGCGATTGGATCGTTGGAGTTATCGTGTCATTAGTCTAGGGTTTACCTTTTTAACTATAGGCATTCTTTCGGGAGCGGTATGGGCTAATGAGGCATGGGGGTCTTATTGGAATTGGGACCCCAAGGAAACTTGGGCGTTTATTACTTGGACCATATTCGCGATTTATTTACATATTAGAACAAATCGGAATTTGCAAGGCGCGAATTCGGCAATTGTGGCTTCTGCGGGATTTCTTATAATTTGGATATGCTATTTTGGGGTCAATCTATTAGGAATAGGACTACATAGTTATGGTTCATTCGCATTAACATCTAATTGAATAAATGGACTAAATACATAGAAATATCAATCCATATAACGAAAGTTTGTGCGAGTTTTTGAGGACCATTTAGTAGTGATTTAAAATGTAAATGGTTCTCAAAAACTCGAGATGTATCTGATTCCAATTCCGATTCACTTCATTTTTTCTTTTGTTTTTTCATTGTACAGTGAACGATCTTTTAAATCACAGGATTATTTGACGTCTTATTGATGAAAACTATTTATAAAAGTAATTAGATAGAATAGTTTCTGCCTTGTCAACTGATAGTGAGAGAAGGAAATCGGGATAAATACCGATACCTATTACGGGTAGAAAGATACAGATCGAAACAAATAGTTCGCGTGGTCCAGAATCCAAAAAAGAAGAATTTGGAACATGAAACAGCTTGTATCCATAGAATATCTGACGTGACATAGATAATGAATAAATAGGAGTTAATATCATTCCAATTGCCATTACAAAAGTAATTAGTACTTTTGGCATTAAAAGATATTTCGGACTAGTAATTATTCCAAAAAGGACTACCAATTCTGCAACAAAACCACTCATTCCTGGCAGCGCAAGAGAAGCCATCGAGAAGCTACTGAACATGGTAAATATTTTTGGCATTGGGATGGCTATTCCTCCCATTTCGTCGAGATAAACAAGACGTATTCTATCGTACGTCGTTCCTGCCAAGAAAAAAAGTGCAGCGCCAATAAATCCATGAGAAATTATTTGTAAAATAGCTCCATTGAGACCCATATCGGTTATGGAACCAATTCCTATAATTGTGAAACCCATATGAGATACCGAGGAATAGGCTGTTCTCTTTTTTAAATTGCGTTGACCTGGAGAAGTTGAAGCTGCATAGATTATTTGAATCGTTCCTACTATTATCAACCAAGGAGAAAATATAGAATGGGCATGGGGTAATAATTCCATATTGATCCGAATTAACCCATATGCTCCCATTTTTAATAAGATTCCGGCTAGAAGCATACATGTACTGTAATGTGCTTCTCCATGGGTATCTGGTAACCATGTATGTAAGGGTAGAATCGGCGATTTGACAGCATAAGCAATAAAGAAACCAAAATAGAATATTATTTCCAATTCCAAGGGATATGATTGATTAGCTGATGTTTCAAAATTTAATGTTGGTTCATTGGAACCATATAAACCCATACCTAGAACTCCCATTAAGAGAAAAATTGAACCCCCTGCAGTGTACAAAATAAACTTTGTAGCTGAGTACAGACGTTTCTTACCCCCCCACATGGATAAAAGTAGGTAAACAGGAATTAATTCCAACTCCCACATGATGAAAAAAAGTAAAAGGTCTCGAGAAGAAAATAATCCTATTTGACCGCTGTACATTCCTAACATTAGGAAATAGAACAATCGCGAATCTCGAGTAACTGGCCGGGCCGCTAAAGTAGCTAAAGTAGTGATGAATCCCGTCAGTAAAATGGGTCCTATGGAAAGTCCATCGATTCCTAGTCTCCAGTGAAAATCAAAAATATTTATCCATTTATAATCCTCCTTCAATTGGATTAATGGATCGTCCAATTGAAAATGATAACAGAATGCATAGGTTGTTAGAAGGAGTTCTAACATGGAGATACAAATAGTATACCACCGAACCGCCCTATTTCCTCTATGAGGGAGAAAGAAAATTGATAAACCCGCGGATATTGGAAAAACGACAATTATTGTTAACCAAGGAAAATAACTCGTGATAAAGACAAGATAGACTTTGACCAGAAAAACCCGCACTCGAGAAAATCAATTTTCTCGAGTGCGGGTTTTTGTCGGTAAAAAGGAATCAAACGGATTCAAGTGGAATTGTATGAAACGTATCAATAAGCTAGACCCATGCTGCGAGTTGTCTCATGCCATAAATAAACCCGGACACTCAAGAAATCCGTTGGACAAGCGGATTCACATCTCTTACAACCTACACAGTCCTCCGTTCTTGGAGCAGAAGCAATTTGCTTAGCTTTGCATCCGTCCCAAGGTATCATTTCCAATACATCTGTGGGACAAGCTCGTACACATTGAGTACACCCTATACATGTATCATAAATCTTTACTGAATGTGACATTGGATTTATCCATTTTTTGAACGTTATCAATTTTCGATCTGGTCAAATCAGTAGTAACTGAATCATATATTGCAAACACCAGACGAATCAGTGGTTTACCAGAATTTTTTTGATAATCAATCTACTTCTGGATCTGTTCATGAAAGAGAGCCAAGCCAAGATATTTTGATATCTTACGTTTCAGCAAACATGGTCATACGAGTTATCCATAACACACTAATTTGAATTGGTAAATATTCTATCTGTCTTTTTTTATATCATAACGACTATTTATTCAACAAATTCGATTGATTGATACGAGTTGATTTTCTGTTACGATAGGTCGACGAAACAATAGCTGGTCCAATAGCTGCTTCAGCGGCTGCAATAGCTATAATAAAGATCGAGAAAATGTCTCCTTTTAATTGACGACTATCAAATAAATTCGAAAATGTTACTAGATTTATATTAACCGCATTCAGTATAAGCTCAAGACACATAAGTGCTCTAACCATGTTTCGGCTTGTGATCAATCCATAAATACCGATAGAAAATAAATAGGCACTCAAAATAAGTACATGCTCAGTCATCATTGACCAACTCCTCATCAATCGAGATTGATTTCAATATGAACAAGAGTAAAATTTCACCGATTTGATTGACTAGAATCTAACAAGTACGAAACAAAGGAAGGTATCAGTAATAGATCGAACTAAAACTCAAACCCCTTCAATTTTATAGATAACAGTAAAATAGAAAAATAGAACTGAAGGAAAATTTATGTGATATGATAATCATAACACAGAACAAAACAAGGCCTTATTTTTGATTTTTGATTTCTAATTCTAAGTATTTATTACTGACGAGCCATAGCAATTGCGCCTATCAAGGCAACTAAAAGAATTATAGAAATGAGTTCAAAGGGAAGATAAAAATCTGTTGATAAATGAATTCCAATTTGTTGAACGCTACTTGTCAGGTCCTGCTCTATAATCTGGTTTGATCTTGTAGTCCAAATAATCCCGTACCATGACGTATTTGAAATAGTAGTAATTAGTGAAAAAAGAATACTTGTACAAACCAGTAAAGTGACTCCATCTCCAACTGTCAAAAGATATAAATCCTTGTAATATTCTGAACCATTCATGAACATCACAGCAAATACGATTAAGACATTTATGGCTCCTACGTAAATAAGGAGCTGTGCAGCAGCTACAAAATAGGAGTTAGATGGAATATGGAATAAAGATATACAAACAAGAACCAATCCCAATGAAAAGGCAGAATAAATTGGATTGGTAAGTAATACCACTCCTAGGCCTCCTAATATAAGACCCGATCCCAGAAACACTAAAAGAATATCATGTATTGGTCCAGGTAAATCCATTATGTGTAAAATAAAAATAAGAGATAAATAAGTTGAAATATTTCATGACCTTACTGACTACTGACCGGGCCAGGAAAAAGGAGGTTACCCTATCTTTCTTTTTTTTTTTGTAAAGGATACGTTCCTAATTGAATTGAATCCCAACGTGGTGTGGATTGATGTAGATACAGTTATTGGGCCAATCCTTCTTCTGTATCCGAAAGAACAGTTGGAATTGTATATTTCGAAATCATTACGGATATATGAATCTATTCTAAATCCAAATCAAGCCGTGATTCTCAACAATCAACGGTTATGTTTTCTAGTTACTAACCAACCAAAAAGAAAGAAACTACGCTCCTTTAGATCAAAACTGAATCTTAGTAATCGTTCTTGAATCAAGGGGGTTATCCATGGCTATTTTTATTTGAGTCGAATTCATAATTGGTCGAATTGTGTAATCTCCAATTACTGACATTGGTAACCGACCCAAAGCAATTTGATTATAATTCAATTCGTGACGATCATAAGTAGAAAGTTCATATTCTTCAGTCATAGATAAACAGTTTGTTGGACAATACTCGACGCAGTTACCACAAAATATACAGATTCCAAAATCAATACTATAATTAAGCAGTCGTTTCTTTCTAATATCTGTTTCCAATCTCCAATCAACAACGGGTAGATCCACGGGACATACACGAACGCATACTTCACAAGCAATGCATTTATCAAATTCAAAGTGGATTCGACCGCGGAAACGTTCTGATACGATCGATTTTTCATAAGGATATTGAATAGTTACAGGTAAACGATTCGCGTGAGATAAGGTAATCATGAAACTTTGACCAATGTACCTCGCAGCTCGTATTGTTTGTTGACCGTAATTCATGAATCTAGTCACTATAGGGAACATATAGCGGATATCTATGAATAAATTGAGGTTTCTTTCTCTTGCTTGAGAGAGGTTATGAATTTCGAATATGTATTCTGTTACAGTGAAAGGAGTTGGGAAGAAGTTGTCAATAATAGATTACCTAGAGAAACGGGTAAAAGAAATTTCCATCCAAGATTTAATAGTTGGTCCATTCTCATCCTAGGTAAAGTCCATCTTGTTGTGATAGAAATGAACAGGAACAAATAAGCTTTAGCTAATGTAATAAGGATACCAATTGTTGTTCCAAAGACTCCACCCGTTTTATTTATTCCGAAAAGTTCAGGAATGAATATGTACGGAATATATGGATCCCACCCGCCCAAGTAAAGAACTGTTACAAATAATGAAGAAACTAGTAGATTTAGGTAAGAAGCAACGTAAAATAAACCAGATTTGATACCTGAATATTCAGTTTGATAACCCGCTACTAATTCCTCTTCTGCTTCTGGTAAATCAAAGGGTAATCTCTCACATTCCGCTAGGGAAGAAATTAGAAAAACTAAAAACCCTATAGGTTGACGCCACAGATTCCATCCCCAAAACCCATATTTTGACTGTGCCTCAACTATATCAACTGTACTTGAACTGTTAGATAATCATAGTCGATGATAACATCACCGTTCCCATCGCTATTCCAGAACCGTACATGAAACCTCAGCTTCATACGGCTCCTCAACGGCCACAAATAAATCAAAAGACTGTTTTGGTTCCTTATTACTTTGGCATGTTTGTAGGGTGGGTAGAGTAAAGATGCATCGGAGAGTTCTGAATTCGACCAAAGAAATTCTGTCTGCTCTAAAATAAAAAGCGCTTCTGAATTGATCTCATCCTTTATTTTCAAATTCTAATTGATTTTTGTTTAGTAATAGCTTAATCTTTCAATAAAATACTCGTACTCGTTGTATCAACAGACGACCCATATCTTTCGATTACGAAAAATAATTAGACACTACATACACTAGTTCAGTGTATCATGATAGGAATTCCATCTGTATGAATATGGATGGGTTGGAGGAGATAAACAAAAACATCTTAGTATAGTATTCGGGGTTTCCTATTGTATTTTATTTCTTCCGTTCCTGTTCTTCTTTCTCACTAAAAAGAAAAAGAGGGGATTCTAAACTAAAAAAGGAAAGGATTATTTCGTTCCCGATAGTCATTTCTTTAATCGGTGGATAAGAGCATACTCTGGATCAGAATCGTGAGGAAGTACTGCTTGATCGTTTCTACCAACTTAAAGTCCTCATTATGGTTCCTTTTATGGCAAAATATCCTTTTGGATACCTTACATTATCTCCATTATTAATCCTTTGTGTACCTTGGTGTTCCTAACCGTCCACTCATTTTTGATTGATCCCCGGTATGGTAATACATACAATACAATTGTAGAAACTTTATACAGTTGATCTTTTGCATCCGCTTCAAGTCATGGTGACTAATTAACCAATCTTGGGATAAACAGTTTCCACTGCTTATGTTTGCTTTCACCTTACTCTCGTACATAGGGAATGAGAATCAATCTTTTGACTGCAAATTTATAAGCTGTTTTGTTTCACTCATATAACTATCTGGTTTAATTCATTGACCCAAATGATGAATAAAAAGAAAGATATCTATTCAATACATTCAACCCCTTTCCTAGAAAGAAAGGAAAGAGGTAAAGGTTCATGTTCGAACGAATCACACGTAGAGATATTGATAACACACATGGAGTTAACGGTATTTCATAACTAATGGATTGAGCAGCGGCTCGTAGACCACCCGAAAAGGAATATTTATTGTTCGATCCATATCCTGACATAAGAAGTCCAATAGGAGCAATACTGGAAATAGCGATCCATAAAAAAACACCTATACTGAGATCGGCTAGAACAAAACGATAGCCAAAGGGAATTGCTGAATAACTTAGTAGAATGGATATGACTGCTATAGATGGTCCGATACTGAATAACCGAACATCTCCTCTAGATGGTAGAAGATCTTCTTTGAAAAGTAGTTTGATCCCATCCGCCGGAGCTTGAAGAATTCCCAAAGGACCAGCATATTCAGGACCAATACGTTGTTGTATCCCTGCGGATATTTCTCTTTCTAACCACACAATCACGAGTACACCTATTGTGATTCCCACTATAGGAGTAAAAATAGGGACAAGCAACCATACGAGGCCATACACCTCTTTTAAGGATTCCGATCTGGAAAAAGAATTGATAGCTTGTATTTCTGTCGTATCAATTATCATTTCAACGATCAACTTCTCCCATAATGATATCTATACTACCTAGTATCGTCATGATATCAGCCAATTTCATTCTTTTAACTAGCTGAGGAAGAATTTGCAAATTGATGAAACCGGGTGGACGAATTTTCCATCTCCAGGGAAACCCACTATTATCTCCGATCAGAAAAATTCCCAATTCTCCTTTTGGGGCCTCGACTCTCACATAAAGTTCTTGTTTCGACAATTCAAAAGTGGGAGAAGGCTTTTTACTAATGAATCGATATTGAAAATCATTCCATTCGAAATCCCTTGCTTTATCAAAGCGCCGTACTTCTAAATTCTCATAGGGCCCGCCCGGAATTCCTTCCAGAGCCTGTTGAATAATTTTTATGGATTCCGCCATTTCACTGATTCGTACTAAATAACGAGCTAATGAGTCTCCTTCTTTTTGCCATTGGACTCCCCAATCGAATTCATCGTAACACTCATAACGATCAACCTTACGAAGATCCCATTGGATTCCGGAAGCTCGTAGCATTGGCCCTGATAAACCCCAATTTATGGCTTCTTCTCCACCAATAATGCCCACCCCTTCAACTCGTTCCAAAAAAATGGGATTCCGTGTAATAAGTTTTTGATATTCAACAACCCCTGTTAAAGAATAATCGCAGAAATCCAAACATTTATCTATCCAGCCATGAGGTAGATCAGCAGCTACTCCCCCGATACGGAAATAATTATGCATCATTCGCATACCTGTGGCAGCTTCGAATAGATCATATAGCAATTCCCTCTCTCTGAAAATATAGAAGAAAGGGGTCTGTGCACCGATATCTGCCATAAAAGGCCCAAGCCATAATAAATGAGAAGCTATACGACTCAACTCCAGCATAATGACTCTGATATAGCTGGCTCTTTTAGGTACTTGAATATTTCCCAATTGTTCTGGTGCATTTACCGTTATTGCCTCTGTGAACATAGTAGCTAAATAATCCCAACGTGTTACATAAGGTAGATACTGTATAATTGTTCGGTTTTCCGCAATTTTTTCCATCCCCCTATGTAAATAACCCAATACGGGTTCACAGTCAATAACATCTTCACCATCTAGAGTAACGATGAGTCGAAGAACACCATGCATTGATGGGTGGTGCGGACCCATATTGACTATCATGAAGTCTTTTCTTGTTTCCGGTACAGTCATATGTTTTCTTCCCCTGATTCATTATTTCATGAATTGCTGGAAACGAGGTTCATCAAAATTCAAGATCCAATAAACCAAATAATTCAAACGAATCTTCCAATTAACGAATTTTTGGTTCCCGAATATCCAACTGACCAATTAATTCTTTATAACGTACTCTATTTTTCTTTGACAAATAAGCCAGTAGTCGTTGACGTTTTCCAAGAATTTTCCGCAGACCTCTCTGAGATAAATAGTCTCTTCTGTGCAATTCCAAATGGGAAGTAAGTCTCCGTATCTTATTGGTGAAACTGAATATTTGAAATTCAACAGATCCTTTGTTTTTTTCTTCTTGCGGAATAACCGAGATTAACGAGTTTTTTATCATAAAAATTTCTTTCTCTTTTTTCTTTCTTTTCTGATATTACTGATCAGAAATAATAATAATGCCGCTCGTTTAGGTCTGGTACGCACAATAAAATAATCTGGATTTAGTCATAGACTACTTTTGTCTATCGAATCCAATGTAGAAATTGTATTTCTACATTGGATTCGATAGAAGGAGATGGTATATTTCTATGCTCACAAGCTCACAAAAGGTAATGATTTGGACTTAAGAAAATTCTTCCGATTCATTCCTAGATCCAATTGCTATGATACATCATTGAATCAGTATCGTGTATCAGAATGTAACATAACCTGTGTACATATGTATGCCTTTATCTGCTGGATATGACACGTAATATAGATATATAGCAAACGTACCATCAACGAATTCTGAATCGTGGATACATATGTATCCTTGACATACTGAAACGACTTCCATTATCGATATCAAACCAGTAGCGATTCATACAAGCTAAATCTTCTAATCGATAATTGGGCCAAAGAAACAATTTGAATCGGATCAAATTATTTCTATCCGTATCAATATGCTTGTCCTCATCCAAAAAATACACACAGTTCCTTGTGTTGTACTCGTCGACCAATACTGGATCGCTTTCCCCAGGTATCCAAATTACAGAATCAAGACAAACTCGAATTCTAAATTCTCTCCGACGTCTAGTAGATGGAATATTGTCAGGAACAAGCAACTCATATTTCTTTTCTCGGCATCTTTGATTAGTTTGGTGCTGATTCTTATGGACCAAGGAAATACTTATTGTTTGATACATAATTGATGGTCCATCCAATTTTTTAAACAAACGAATCGGATCGAGAAACATTACTCCTGCTTTTAGTAATTCTCGAGTAACTTGAGAACGCCTCACCGAATACTCCACCCCCTTCGATAGACCCCAAAAAGCGTCGCTTAGACGTAGAGCGTATACAAGAATTTCTTCTCCTTCTCCTTCTTCTTCTTCTTCTTTCGCTGAAGCTGAATCCGGATTCATCCTAAGCATGAAACAAACTTCCGAGAAACTCCACATATTCACTTGTGGAGCCGAGTCTACTTGATAAAGCAAATGTTTTCTCAGGAATGCTTTTATTCGTGCTCGAAGAATTTTACTCCTGAATCTGTATTGTTTTAGTTTTTTACTGTGTTTTTTAACGAATTGTTTTATGTATCTTTTTTTCATTTCTTTTTCCCTTTTTTTTTGCCTTTCTTTTTGCCTTTCTTTTTGACGAATATACTCTTGTTGTTCTTCGCTAAGGACTTTATCTTCATCGAAAACAATTGATTTATTTGGTATGATCCACGGCTCATATGCATCATTATACCTAGTTTCAACATAAGGTTGCGCTAATTCTGGTAAGAACCAACAGAACCGAAGATCCAGTTGCGTTTTCGTTTTTATTCTCTTTTTCGCTTTTTCCAACAATTTTTCCAATGGGGGTTCCGATGGGGTTTCCGCTAAGGGAAGCATTGTCGCTTTTTGACCCGCTTCTATCGAATCAAAAAACTTTTTTTTCATCCAATCCCAAAGAAAAAGGTCTTCATGAATGTTGGTCCCAGTATCTCTATCGGTCTGGGTCTTAATACTAGTAAAATTATGAACAATTTGCCACTCAAAATATTTTCTACCCCAAGTATCCCCATCCCCTTTCATAATAGACCCTTCTTCCATTTCTTCTATTTCTATGAAATCTCTAATTTTTTTTTCTAGAAGATCACGATCACTAATATTTTCTTTTAGAAGATCACTAATTCTTTCTTGTAGAAAACTACAAAGACTTTCGTCTATAAAATCATTCATTTTTTTTTCTATAAAATCATTTATTTCTACAATACCTACATTTTCTCCTGGAATATATACTGTAGGACCTATAAGATGAGGATCATTCATTTTTTCTTCTAGTTTTTCATTTAGAAAACCACTAATATTTTCTCTTATAAAATCCCTCGTTTTTTTTTCTAGAAAATCATTAAAACATCGAAAATCACTAATAGATAGATTATCTCTAAGAGATGGAAAATCCTTAACAGAAATAGATAAGTATGGCTCTTTCTCGTCCCCACAATGAATATATTTCTGTGCTAAAAGATCATATCTGTAGTTTTTTTGTGATTTTGTTGGTAAAATTCTTGCATAATTTTTTTGTTTCTCGCGATGAATGGGTCGGCCTTTTTTGTATGAATCTTTTTTTGATTTTTTATTTTGACTCGTACGACGTTTACTGACCTCATTTCGCCCTTTTTGCGATACTAACCTAGACCATCTAGTCTGAGACAAATTGTATTGATAATGGTCCCTTATTAACCAGTTTCTCCATTTATCAAAATCCGTAAGTCTTTTAGGACTTGATTCGGTATTCAACAGAATTAGTGTCCAACAAGAGTCTTGTAATCTATTCTTAAGAATACTAATAGAAAAATGTACTCCGCGATATCGAAGTAGAGACAGGGTGTAATCATCATAAATATTAATCACTAAAAGCTCTTTATTAATCACTAAAGGCTCTTTTATTCTATCCCTAAGAAAAAGATGTGCTCCGCGATCTTGAAGTACAGACATCGAGCGATCCTTATTAATATTAATCGCTTGTGTTTGCGATAAATTGTAAAATACATGCACTTGGGACAAGGAAGATAAATACCGAGAAGTCTGTGATTTCTCATTACTAATATTAGAATGCAATTTTTTGAAATCCGAAAAAAAGTCAATTGTGGCTTTTATTTTTTTTTTTTCTTCAATTCTTTTTTTAATATTCTCAATGTATTTGAGAATTTTTGATTCAAATAAAAGTTGTGCATGAATTCTGGAAATATTAATGGTACATAGAAAAATATCCATGTATATTCTTTCAATGAATAAATATTTTATGATAAGGCGCAATTTATGTTTTAATCGGGCACCTATTCCGCTTAATATCTCCCAAATAGATAGCCGTATTTCCAATTTTTCAGCATCAAGACCCGTCTCACTAATATTTCCATCTGGAGTTGTAAGGAGGTCTAGTAGTTCTTCTTGCAATTTTTTTATTTCGCCCCCGATTCTCCTTCTCTTAATGTACATCTTCCTCATTTGAATTTGTGAATGAGTCAAATTTGTAGCAGCCGCAGGAGGATTATCTCGAAAGGCCATTCTATTATTATATCCATTATTAGATTGAAGGACCTTTCTTTTGGAAACCCCAACCCCCCCCCGATTGCGTCTTGCCGGGAGGATTCTGATAAAGTTTTGCTTTTGAGGCATTTGAGTTTTATTTTGAATCCATCTCGTTTTATCTTTTAAGATCCCTGGTATTGTCCGTAGAAATGGAAACCCTTTTATTAAAGCTCTTATTGGACCTCTTATTAGAACCGAAAAAGATTTCTTTTTTCTGATTATTTTTTTGAGTTCTTTCCAAATGGGTGTAAAAAAACAAGGTATTTTTACAAGACGACCCAAAGGTCTTGCCACTGCCCCTCCCCACGCTGTTAAATAAAAATAACGTCTGTTTTTCAGTTTCTTTTTTATTTTATTTTCCCAATCTGCATTTCTTTTTTTCTCTTTCATTGGATCTCTATGACGGGATCGTAGCTCAGATCTGCGCCAAAGTTTCGGATAGAAAGGGAATAGGACCTTTATCTGAATACCGTTTGTTAACCAGCCGCTCGGAAATTCTGTGTCTGATATATCAACGCCCTTATAAGTGCATTTGATATGTCTTTCTTTCTCCCAATCCCTCCAATCCGCGGACCATTCGGGAGTTAGAAAGAATAACATACGGACGAGGCTTTTCGCTATTATCATTGAAGGTAATAGGATGTATTTTCTAAAAATCGATTGGGCTAGTAAGGCGAGACCTCTTGATCCTTGCAGCACCAGGACAACCTCCCAAGCTCCTGTTTGTATAATTTCTGCATACAGCTCTTGTACACGTTCTATGGCTTTTTCTGATGCTTCAATTTCATTTTCTTTTGGAATTTCCTCCTCTTTTATCGAAAGATATCGCGTTTCTGTCGGTTCTTTATCTTTTTTTATCTCAGAATCCGAAGTTGAGACTTCGAATTCGAGACCTTTCCCCACCCAAAAACTAAAAACGTTTTTCACTTTTTTGATATTGGAGATGATATTGGAAATATCAAAAGAAGGAAAAGGCGTTCTTTCTGTCATGTCCAAAAAAAGTGGAGACCGGACGCTTGTTTGATACGTACTCGAAATAGCTGCTTTACGTCTTTGAGCGAGCGTGGATCCCGCGATTAGGTCCCTATTAATATCCGTTTCTTTTGTGTACTGTAGTACCGCCACCTCCTTGGCGAATTGGTCTTCTGGGTCAGGATCAGGATTAATATCGGTACTAAGATTAGTATCGGGTTCCGGATCGTCCTCGGTATAAACTACCAAGCGGTCGTATGGTCTTAAAAGAACCGGAAAGTACTCTGTCGGGTCGTCCGCAAACACTATCTCCTCCTCTTGAAAATCGGTACCCAACTCGTTTGACCATCGAGGAACTTTTGTACTGATTGTTTCTTTCCCAATCTTCCTAGACTTCGCTAGAATTGCTTGACGCCGTTGATGTTGATCAACAACTTCAGATATGACTGTGTTCCTGACTGTAACTCCATAAGCTAAAGCTAGTTCTTCATTTTTTGGATCAAAAAGAAGTTCTGGGAAATCAACAATAAGGATGCAAATAATAGAACTTATCCAATTCTTTTTTGTGGGTGTGGAATTTTCGAATCCCTCTTTTGGGCATTTTCGACGATATGGTCCGCTCAAAAAAGGATCAAGTGCTTTAGGCAAGTAGTTTTGCTCATTCTCATTATCGCACTCGCACAATCTGGTCCTTTTTTCGAGCACATCCAAAACAAGGGCTCCCTTGCTTAGAGCTCTTATTCGATCTACCAATTCACGGCGTATCCCTCTCTTTTTTTGTTGGTTGATAGAAAGCCAATCAAAATAGAAATCCCATGGTCTTTCTCGTTTTCTTTTCCTAGGCCAATACTCGAGCTTTCTTTGCATCATTTTCCAAAAAGTTGACAAACTGGGTGGACATGTCAAAGATATTATTTGTTCTCCATAACCTAGACGTGTGCGAAAAAAATATTGTGACATTTCATCTATTACTGGTTTTTCAAAGTTATCATTTTTTATATATCGTAATGGACGATTCCATTGTTTATAGTCGAACAGAATGTTTACTGTAGGTTCTTTGAATCGGCGAGAGGGTAAGTACTCCTTACCTATTTCCGCCCTTTGCCCTCGTAGTTCCCTTTCCATTTGCATTTGCTTTTGCGTTTTCTCCCATCTTTTCCTTTCTAAGCTTTCTGGCAC